AAACTCGAAACTTCCAACGGATGGCCAGTGCCCCACGGAAACAAAAGAATCGGTTATATTTATCATATGCTCCCCTATTATAGATAGGACTAATAAAGAACAGAGTTCTTTTTGTATCACTCCGCTCGACCCCCCCCCCCTCCCCTTTTTTTTTTTACATTTTTATTCTACGATGAAATAAAAAATTAAACAAAAGGATTTGCAAATAAAAGAGCTAATGCCACGACCAGTCCATAAATTGTTAAAGCTTCCATAAAAGCCAGACTAAGCAATAAAGTACCTCGTATTTTACCTTCTGCTTCTGGTTGTCTCGCAATACCTTCTACAGCTTGGCCCGCAGCAGTACCTTGACCAACCCCAGGTCCGATAGAAGCAAGCCCTACAGCCAATCCAGCAGCAATAACGGAAGCAGCAGAAATAAGTGGATTCATGGTAAGTTCCTCGTAAAAAAAAAAAAATAAATGGTTAATGATACAACCAACTAAGAAATTAGTACTTATCTTTATCTACTTCTTATTCTACTTATACTTTGACTATTTACTTTTTACTTTACTAAACTTCTTTTTTTTTTCTTTTGATTGATCTTTATCATGAAAATCATGAAAAAGGATCAAGTCGAAATAGCTAAAAATTCAAAAGGAAAATCATAATATTACTGAATTATTATAACTACTTCGATATACCGTTTTTAGTTTATACCCATGATAGAGTTTTATGTAAAAAAAATATTGAGTCATTGCGTTTTCTTGCTTATAAACTCTTCTATCATTTAATTCACAATTATAGACAAAATATAAAAAGTACTTATATTGGAATCCTTCTAAATACAGTGGGCTAGAAAAAAAGATAGGGATAATTCAGTAAATAACATATACCCATAACATAAATTACCTGCAATTTTTATTCTATTTAATCGTATTCTCTTCGAAACATACACATCGAAACATACACAAGGATTGATACTGATAGACATTACATATATTACATATATATATGTAGTAGGACCTCTTTATCTTTCAAATTCTGCAATATTATCTATCTTTATATATATATATATATACATATATATACAGATATTTGCATTTGATTTTCCAACCCAGTGAATTATATTGAACCTCGCATTACTTAAATTAGGATAAGCTTAAAAAAAGAATATTTCGAAAGTTAGTCAATGATGACCCTCCATGGATTCACCTATATAAGCCGCAGCCAAAGTTGCAAAAATAAGAGCTTGAATACCACTTGTAAATAATCCAAGAAACATGACGGGTATAGGAACTACCGAAGGCACTAAAGAAACAAGAACAACTACTACTAATTCATCAGCCAATATATTACCGAAAAGTCGAAAACTAAGAGATAAAGGTTTTGTAAAATCTTCTAGGATATTAATTGGTAAAAGTATTGGGGTTGGTTGAATGTATTTCCCAAAATATCCCAATCCTTTTTTGCTAAGACCCGCATAGAAATATGCCGCTGACGTAAGTAAAGCTAAAGCAACAGTAGTATTTATATCATTCGTGGGCGCGGCTAACTCCCCATGGGGTAACTTTATAATTTTCCAAGGTAAAAGAGCACCTGACCAGTTAGAAACAAAAATAAATAGGAACATCGTTCCAATAAATGGAACCCAAGGACCATACTCCTCTCCAATCTGAGTTTTGCTCAAATCTCGAATAAATTCAAGAACATATTCGAAGAAATTCTGACCGTCGGTCGGAATGATTTGTGGATTCCGAACAATTATGATGACTGAACCTAATAAGATAGCAATTACAACCCAAGAAGTGATAAGTACTTGGGCATGAATTTGTAAACCTCCTATTTGCCAATATAAATGTTGGCCTACTTCTACACCTGATATATCGTAAAACCCTTTGAGTGTTTTAATGGAACATGGTATAACATTCATATTGTCCTCTAACAGAAATCAAACTTCAAAACAGGAATTATTTTTATTCAACCATCTCTTTCTCAATCCATCTACGTTCATTCATGAATTTCAGTTATGAATCGTATTTTTAGGATACCTGGAAATCACCTAAAAAAAATACCAATCATTTTATATTTTTTATTCAATATTATTCAATATTCAAAACCACTCCAAAAAAGCAAACCAAAATAGTAACAATCAAATAAAGTTCACTAAAAACGAACTCATTGGATTCTCAATTAGAAGATAATCAACCCTTTTTTATATAACTAGAACGGCCCTCACAAATTGCAGATACTAATTTGGTAAGAATCAATCGAATCGAAGCTATAGCATCATCGTTGGCCGGAATAGAAATATCTGCAAGATCTGGGTCACAATTTGTATCAATTAAACAAATTGTTGGAATACCCAAAATGACACATTCTCGAAGAACCATATATTCTTCTTGCTGATCAACGATAATTACAATATCAGGCAATCCTGTCATATATTTGATCCCACCCAGATATGTTTGCAAGGTAGATAACTTTCTCTTCAACATTGCTGCATCTCCTTTAGGAAGACGATTAAGTTTTCCCATCTTTTGTTCAGCTCTTAAGTCCCTGAACTTCTGAAGTCTTGTTTCTGTAGTAGACCAATTTGTTAACATACCCCCAAGCCATTTTTTATTAACATAATGACATCGAGCCCTTATTGCTGCCGATGCTACTAAATTCGCTGCTTTCTTTTTAGTGCCAACGATTAAGAATTTTTTCCCCCTACTTGCTGCATCAAAAACTAAATCGCAGGCTTCTGATAAAAAACGAGCAGTTATAGTAAGATTTGTAATATGAATACCTTTACGCTTTGCAGAGATGTAAGGAGCCATTCTGGGATTCCATTTCTTAGTACCATGACCAAAATGAACTCCTGCTTCCATCATTTCTTCCAAATTGATGTTCCAATATCGTCTTTCCATTTTCCCACACTTTCTCTCTGTTTTGTTTTTTTTTTTTTTACAAAGAGATTCAGTACCCTGTGAAATAAATAATTGTTCCGACGGAACCTTCTACCAGGATTTACTATTGATCTACAACCCAAACCATCAATTTTATTTCATTGATTACCAAATACATAATCGGACCGGAGAGTTCAAGTAAAAAAAAAAAAAAGAACTTCTTGTTAGGAATTACTAAATTACATTACGTAAATGATTGGTTTGATGTCTCATGGAAATTGTTTAGGTCGCAAGAACAAAATAATTCTCTATGGTGTAACAAAATATCTCTCATTTCCAACTCGAATATATTCTTCCTTTTTATTTTAAAATGAATGTTTTTGTCTTGCTTTAAACGATGTACTAATTTTTTGAACCCGGTACCAACCGGTATAATCCCTCCCAGAACAACGTTCTCTTTCAGGCCTTTCAACCAATCAATACGACCTCGTAGAGCAGCTTTTGCTAAAACTCGAGCAGTTTCTTGAAAACTAGCTTCGGATATGAAACTTTGAGTATTCAGAGATGACTTCGTGATTCCCAATAAGATTGCTCGATAACAGATTACTTCGTCCAAAATACGCCCTGCTCGCTCTGCTCGCAACAATCCAATTAATTCCCCAGGTAAAAAAACATTAGACATTCCATCTTCTGAAACCAACACTTTTGATGTTACTTGACGTACAATAATTTCTATATGTCTATTATGGATCTGTACCCCCTGGGATCGATAAACTTTTTGGATCTTATTAACCAAAGAGATACGACTTTGGGTTATGTTTAATTCAGCTCCAATCAAGAATCCCCAGGGGATCCCAAGAATCCTTTGGATACGTTCGTCCCAACCTTCAACTCTCCTTTCGAGGTTCATCGATATTGAATCAATTGAACGAACTTCTAAGATTTGTTCCACTTTTGGAAGACCTTGCGTTATGTCACCGGATCTCGATTTTTCATATATAAATGTAATTAATGTATCTCCTTCATAAAAGGTTTCCCCATAATGGCCATGAACAGTTGCTCCTGGAGTGACCAAATAGGGCTTAGCTGATCTTATAACTAAAGAGTCAACATGAACAATGAAAATTTGACCAGATTTTTTGATGCGTGATCCGTATTTCAATAGACATACATTTTCACAAAGGAATTGTCCAAGGCTAATTATTGTCCATCCCTCTTCATAATAATTGTGATGTAGAAAACACCAATTCAAATGGAATGAATTCCAAATGATGTTACTGTATGGATCGGGATTATAAATCCTCCTATTTTCATCTAGGAAAAAGTATTGAAATGGAAGTACTTGAAGCACTTGGAAAGTCTGTTTAAAATTTTCAAGTGACAAATATTTCTTTAAAAAGACTTGATTAAAAGTTATTAAATAAGAAGATGAACAAAAATTAATTATTTTAGGCACAATGGTACCTAAGGGACCCAACAAATCCCTAATTGGAATCGCGGGATCCGCTTCTTTTGTCGCATTATTATATCTCGAAGTATTGAAGGGGCCCATTCGAAAACAATTAGATGATGACAAAATTATGAAAGATTTGCATTCCTTATTTCGATTCAACAACGTACCAAGAGTTACCCGATGTTGGGGAAATGATTGAATCTTCGCCTTGGAATCAAAAGGATTAATATGGGTACGATCTAATCCACTATTAGAAATCAATCCTGAACTTGCCGTATCATACCTTTTTACGGTATACGAAATAGTAGACTTTACTGACTCAATTTGGAGGAAATCACGAAGCAGATCTTTTGCCCTTATTTCAACAAAAAAAGCATGAATCTCTTCTTCAATAGAACCCTTTTTTTCTTGGTCCCACTTCAATACTAAGCAAGCCCGAACTAATTGAATACTTGTGTAAGAAATTCCTCGAATTGACTTGCCATTTCCATAAAGTATATAATTGATAATTCGAAGTTGGACATTATCTTTTTCCTGCAAGAGATCCTGAGAAAAAAGTGTTGCTAAATTTATCCCATCAGCTATTTCATATGTGATTACGGGCCGAACCAAAACAAAATGTTTTTTTTTTGTAGGTGCGATTCGTTGGACATAGATCCAATTTTTAAATTTTTTTGATCCTTTATAATTTTTTTTTTCCATTCCTGGTGGTATCAAAATACCGCTGTGCCTAGATATTTTATCCATCTCTCCGGGAAAATGAATATCTCCAGAAAAAATTTTCAGTTCCATACTTTTTTTTTTTCTCTCTACTCGGACTAATCCGCCTACTCTACTTCTTGTATTTAAATTTAAAGCAAGTCGTGTATCTACTCCAACGATACTATTGTTCCGGACCATTATAGGCGAAGATCCGGGTAAGATATGCACTTCCTCAGGAATAAAAAAAAATTGATCTACTTTCATTTGCATTTGATATTTCGGACTAAATTCTTTTGTTCCTCGATACTCAATCAAATCCTCTTTTTTTACCATTGAATCTACTTCGACAATCCCATATTTAGTAATTCCCGAACTGCTTATTCTGTATCGCGGATCATCAAAATAAGCAAGAATACTATTTTGACGTAAAATACCATTTTTAGGTATTTTCATCGAAATACCAAAACAGGGTATTAGTTTCTTTTCTCGTTCTTGATCATATTGTAAGGGAATCACGAATCTATTTCTTCGCTTTTTCGACAAAGAATCATCGTAATTATCTTGACGAATAAAAGTAGAAGGATCTATGAGATTCCAATTACCATGAGATATGGTTCTATAAGGTTTTGAATAGTCAATAATTTCCCTATCTTTTTTAACAAAAGTATCCAACAATTTATGTCTGACTTGATCATTAGTGAGTGAGAGATCAAAAATATATCTTTCTTCAACAGAAAAAGAGTTAGCATTCATTTGATCTTGATCCTTGTGGAGTGAAAAAGACACTATATTGGATCTGCATAGACCTCCTGCTAATATCCATAAATGACTTGTTTTTGGTAATAGATGAACATTACTATATGGATATTTAGGCACATGATAACCATCAGTACTCCAGTGCATTTCTCCTTCTGACTCAGAATAAATATGTTTTCGAACACTCTCTTTAAAATGAAAAGTAGACGTTCCAGCACGAATCTCGGCAATAACTTGTTCTGATTCTACATATTGATCATTTTGAACTAAAATCAAACTCTTTGTTGGAATATTCACATTATGTAGAATATCTCGACTCTCAATAGTTATATACAAGTCTATAAAACATAAAAAAGCAGGATGCCCATGACGGGTACGTGTGGGATGAACCAAATCCTCATCAAATTTTATTTTTCCATTAGAGGGAGCTCGTACATGTTCGGCAGTACCACCTGTAAATACTCCGCCGGTATGAAAAGTTCTTAGTGTTAGTTGAGTCCCCGGTTCCCCAATTGATTGACCCGCAATAATGCCTACGGCTTCTCCCAACTCGACCAGGTCACCATGAGTAGGGCTCCGGCCATAACATAATTGACATATCCAAGATGTACTCCTGCAAGTAAAGGGAGTTCGAATATATATTGGGTGTGCTCGAAAGGTTATGAATCGATTGACAAGCCCAATTCCAATATCTTTATTTCGAGTGGCAATGCATCGTAGGCCGATATATATATCGTCTGTTAATACACGACCAATTAGTGTTTGGACAAAAATTTTTTCCGTCATCCCATTTCGAGGACTCACGGAAATACCTCGGATAGTACCACAATCCGTTCTACGTACAAGAATGTGTTGAACTACTTCAACAAGTCTACGCGTGAGGTATCCAGCATCTGATGTTCGTACAGCAGTATCTACAACTCCTTTGCGGGCTCCGTAGCAAGAAATTATATATTCTGTCAAAGAAAGCCCTTCGCGTAAATTGCTTTGAATGGGTAAATCTATCATTTGTCCTTGAGGATCCGACATTAATCCTCTCATACCTACTAATTGGTGTACTTGAGATGCATTTCCTCTAGCCCCCGAAAAGGACATTAGATGGACTGGATTAGAGGGATCAGTCATCCGAAAATTAGGATTCATTTCTTGTCTCAAATATTCACTTGTAGCATACCATATCTCGATGGATTGACGTAATTTTTCTACCACATGTACATTCCCATAATGATGATTTTTTTCTAAAATAAAAGTTTGTTGTTCAGCGTCTTGAACTAACCATCCCTTAGAAGGTATTGTTAAAAGATCATCAATTCCCAATGAAATAGATGTAGCAGTGGCTCGCTGGAAACCCAAAGTCTTTACTTGATCCAGGATATGTGATGTATATGCCATTCCGAAATGATCTATTAATCTGCTAATAAGTCGTTTCATAGCAGTTCCATCTATCACTTTATTGTGAAAGACCAGATCGGTCCGTTCTGCCATAAGGACCTCCATATTCTGCTGAGTAAGATTCCACAATAGGCCTGGGTCAGTGATTCGAAAACTTCCTTTCCTAAATCTTGATTCACAACATAAATTCATAAATTATGATACCAGTTAAATTGGGGAGACCCAAATTTACACGAGTATGGGCATCACTAATAGGATTTGTTAGTTTTTATATAGCGTATGAGTTAGATACTATGAGTAAGCCCGCCAAAACCCCTGTATGGC